GATAGATCTTCTCTATCTATCCTATTCATTGGTACTGGTCATTGATACTGAAAAAATTGTCTCATTTGTTCGAACTTATGATCTGAACGAGTCGCACATACACCCTAGTACACGTTCCTCGACGCTGAGGACATCCTCTAAGAGCGGGAGATTTTGTAACATTTCTTATTGGCTGTCTTGTGTTTCTAATAAGTTGTTTAATAGTTGGCATGTCGTATGTATATATATGTATATATAGAATAAAATGGGTTGGTTTAGATCGATCTTAACCTGATGATTGATCATCATGAATTATTTCTATTCAATATCAAATCACAGAAAATTGGAATTATGGTTTGAAATAAAATATATTTATATGAAATCCCCAGTATTTTCATTTTCGACCGCTACAAAATCAACAATGCCATGAGCTTGGGCTTCTGTTGCTGACATAAAAACATCCCTTTCCATATCCTCGGATACAACCCATAAAGGGTTGCCCGTTCTTTGTACATAAACCTTTGTTAGGGTTTCGCGAAGTTTCAGTAGTTCTTCCGCTTCCAGGATAAATTCCCCTGCTTGCGCCTCATAAAAAGAACTAGCAGGTTGGTGAATCATAACCCTGATGATATTGATATAACATCATGAACGGTTCTTCTATCTCGCATGATTGGGCTAAACTAAAGTAGTGGATAAAAAAATAACAAGAAAAAAAATCAAATAGAATTGAACAACCGTACAGGCATCTTTTGTTCATTGCATACGGCTCTGCAATGGAATTGACTTTTTCTTCTCTTCTATTCTATCGAAGAAAGAAATAGAATCCATCTAATTCAGATCGTTGAATGATCCATTTACCACCCTTCCTTTCGTAGAAGTAAAAAAGAATACTATGATGGTTCTGTTACTTTATATATTTATCTCGTCTGTGATTTAGCAATCCCAAAGTTTCTTTTTGATACGATCAAATAAGTAAAAAATGATCTTTTCTTTTTCATTTTCGTACTCTTTCTTTCATAGCATAAGTATCAGAAAGAGACTTCCGGTGTGGAAGAAAAACGGTTTGTGACGCTGAAATGTACTCCCGACACAGAAGATCAAATCGGAAATAACCTTTATTTCATACTACTATCTCGATACAAAATCTCATGTTATGAAAAAACAATAATGGTTTGTTCATATCGAACTCGAAGTGCCATGCTATTATTACTTATAATTTTCTTTTATAATCAATATGGCGAAGGCATAGTCTTCTTTTTTTTTTCAATCAAATAAAAACTCATTGGCGCCAAGCGTGAGGGAATGCTAGACGTTTGGTAATTTCTCCTCCGACCAGAATAAAAGATCCCATTGACGCGGCTAATCCCATGCATATTGTATGCACATCAGGTGGCACAAATTGCATAGTATCATAAATGGCTATTCCTGGTATTACCCATCCGCCGGGAGAGTTTATAAACAAATAAAGATCCCTAGTATCATCTTCGATACTGAGATATACCATGAGACCAACAAGTTGATTCGAGATCTCGCTATCAACCTCTTGGCCTAAAAAAAGTAATCTTTCTCGATAAAGTCGGTTGATTAGGACAAAATTTGATCTCTTAGGAAAAAATTGCATCCCTTAGGAACCGTACGTGCACCTTTGGATGCATACGGTTCAAAAAAAATTGCGAAAAAAAAAGAATCAATGTGTCGATTCCAGTTTTATTTCTTTTTTTTATGTAACAGGTTTTTTTAATGAAAGGTCTTCTATTAAAAAAAAACGAGATGAGTTTTGGCTCCCTTCCCTCTAAAAAAAAAGAGATTACTGAACTTATTAAACTAACCTATCATTGATGTATTGTTTCATCGATATTAAAATCACGATGTCATTGTCTTGTTCCTGAATGGGCCCTTTCAATTCTTTTAGGTTCATGGTCTACCCCGGGAAAAGATCTGTACGAATTCTATTTGCACATATAGGACAAATGGTCTCAGTACCATTTTTTTGTTATGACTTCTTTTTTTTTAGTTAATTTCGGGTCTTGCTTTCCCAAAACTATTTGATGTATTCATCATACTATTCTGTTGGTCGGCAATTTGGGATCACTACTATAGTATTTGGGATCACTACTATAGTAATAGTAATAATAGGTAAGTAATAGTAATAATAGGTATAAGAAGTAATAGTAATAATAGGTATAAGAATCATTTATGATACAAGTGGTAATCATACATATATTATATTAACAATTTGTTATCGATTTGGTATTTTCTGAACGGAGCCTGGATACTTTATTTTATCAGTCCAAGTAAACCATAAATTCTTCTAAATTGATAATATTGATCCCCAATATAAAATAAATTGATCTAATTGCACTTCACGCTCCGAATGATTGATTGATGCTTCACTCAATACAATATCTCTTGGGCGAAACAGAGGATATCTCGATCAGGGGAGAGAACGGGTAAATCCCATATGACCCAATATGTCTGACAAGTCGCACTATACGTCAACCCAAACCGCATCTTCCTCTCCAGGACTCCGAAAAGGTACTTTTGGAACACCAATGGGCATTAAATTAAAGAAAAAAATTTAGTACTATACTTCACTTTAATATGGAAACGTAACAATCAATGGTTTATTGTCTTCATCCCTTTTTTCTCTTTATTCTATTTGATACATAGATTGGAAAGTTTATAGAGTAAGACAGAATGAATAAAGAAAAAATTTGAACGAAGAAATTGATCGTTCGAATGATAAACAAGTATCTATCCATTCGTTCCCCCAAAATGGGACCAATCCTCCCATTGCGTATTGGTACTTATCGGGTATAGAATAGATCTGCTTCTCTTTCTTCTTACGAACAAAATTGTTCCGTTATTTTCAATGGAATGGAATAAATATTAATCCTTTCTGATACAGAATCTACTGAAAAGATTAGGTACATAGTATATATAGTCTTTTCCAATGCGATAAAATAAAGTGACATAGTGTCTATTTTTCTTTGATAAAGAGGTATTTCCATGGGTTTGCCTTGGTATCGTGTTCATACTGTCGTATTGAATGATCCCGGTCGATTGCTTTCTGTTCATATAATGCATACAGCTCTAGTTTCTGGTTGGGCTGGTTCGATGGCTTTATACGAATTAGCGGTTTTTGATCCCTCTGATCCCGTTCTTGATCCAATGTGGAGACAAGGTATGTTCGTTATACCCTTCATGACTCGTTTAGGAATAACCAATTCGTGGGGTGGTTGGAGTATTTCAGGAGGAACTATAACAAATCCGGGTATTTGGAGTTATGAAGGTGTGGCAGGGGCACATATAGTGTTTTCCGGCTTGTGCTTCTTGGCAGCTATCTGGCATTGGGTATATTGGGACCTAGAAATATTCTGTGATGAACGTACGGGAAAACCCTCTTTGGATTTGCCCAAGATCTTTGGAATTCATTTATTTCTCTCAGGGGTAGCTTGCTTTGGCTTTGGCGCATTTCATGTAACAGGTTTGTATGGTCCTGGAATATGGGTGTCCGATCCTTATGGACTAACCGGAAAAGTACAATCTGTAAATCCAGCGTGGGGCGCGGAAGGTTTTGATCCTTTTGTTCCGGGAGGAATAGCCTCTCATCATATTGCAGCAGGTACATTGGGCATATTAGCAGGCCTATTCCATCTTAGTGTCCGTCCGCCTCAACGTCTATACAAAGGATTACGCATGGGCAATATTGAAACTGTACTTTCCAGTAGTATCGCTGCTGTTTTTTTTGCAGCTTTTGTTGTTGCTGGAACTATGTGGTATGGTTCAGCAACTACCCCAATTGAATTATTTGGTCCTACTCGTTATCAGTGGGATCAGGGATACTTTCAGCAAGAAATATATCGAAGAGTTAGTGCCGGGCTAGCCGAAAATCTTAGTTTATCGGAAGCTTGGTCTAAAATTCCCGAAAAATTAGCTTTTTATGATTATATTGGTAATAATCCGGCAAAAGGGGGATTATTCAGAGCAGGCTCAATGGACAATGGGGATGGAATTGCTGTTGGATGGTTAGGACACCCCGTCTTTAGAGATAAAGAAGGGCGCGAGCTTTTTGTACGTCGTATGCCTACTTTTTTTGAAACATTTCCGGTAGTTTTGGTAGATGAAGACGGAATTGTGAGAGCTGATGTTCCTTTTAGAAGGGCAGAATCAAAGTATAGTGTTGAACAAGTAGGTGTTACTGTCGAGTTCTATGGTGGCGAACTTAATGGAGTAAGTTATTCTGATCCTGCTACTGTGAAAAAATATGCTAGACGTGCCCAATTAGGTGAAATTTTTGAATTAGATCGGGCTGCTTTGAAATCCGATGGTGTTTTTCGTAGCAGTCCAAGGGGTTGGTTCACTTTTGGGCATGCTACGTTTGCTTTGCTCTTCTTTTTCGGACACATTTGGCATGGCGCTAGAACCTTGTTCAGAGATGTTTTTGCTGGTATTGATCCAGATTTGGATGCTCAAGTGGAATTTGGAGCATTCCAAAAACTTGGAGATCCAACTACAAGGAGACAAGTAGTCTGATACGACATTGTTGTGGTATCTTTCGCCTCTATTTTTTTTGATTTGACATCGGGTATCAGAGAAATCTTGACTTGAATCACCATCTTTTCTTTGACTTTTTTTCTTTCTTTATATGATATGGTAAATGATCCCAAATGAATAGGTGTGGAAGCTATAATTGTAAACCACGATCGAATCCATGGAAGCATTGGTTTATACATTCCTTTTAGTCTCGACTTTAGGGATAATTTTTTTCGCTATCTTTTTTCGAGAACCGCCTAAGGTTCCGACTAAAAAAATAAAATAACTTTACTTTATAATTTAATTGAAGTAATGAGCCTCCCATATTGGGAGGCTCATTACTTCAACTAGTCCCCGTGTTCTTCGAATGGATCTCTTAGTTGTTGAGAAGGTTGCCCAAAAGCGGTATATAAGGCGTACCCAGTAAAGCTTACAAGTAAACCAGATATGGAGATGGCGACTAGGGTTGCTGTTTCCATTTTTAGATAATTTCAAGATCACAATGGATCCACGATAAGATCGTTTATTTACAACTACAACGGAATAGTATACAAAGTCAACAGATCTCAACCAATCGTTAAATAGGATTTATGGCTACACAAACCGTTGAGGATAGTTCTAGATCTGGGCCAAGACGAACTACTGTAGGGGATTTATTGAAACCATTGAATTCGGAATATGGTAAAGTAGCTCCGGGATGGGGGACTACACCACTTATGGGGGTCGCAATGGCTCTATTTGCGATATTCCTATCTATTATTTTGGAAATTTATAATTCTTCCGTTTTACTGGATGGAATTTCAATGAGTTAGGTTTATAAGAACTATGAAGTCCTAGTCTTTCAATCAAAGAAAAAATTACTTTAGACTTGGATTTCTAGACCATTCTATTCTGGTAGTTCGACCGTGGAATTTATTTGTTTCGGTATTTCCGGAATATGAGTGTGTGACTTGTTATAATTGATCCTATTGATAATACACAGAATGGACCTGTTATCTCTATCAAGATGATTCTACCTCGTCGGATATTTTTTATAGTATCTGGAGCACGGAATATATAGAATAGATCAAGAAAAGAAATATTTGAACTATGATTCATACCTACTATTTATTCAGACCTCGCAACCGGACTCAAAAAAAATTCAAATAGGTATTTCCTAAATCAAACGAATTTTATTCCTTCAGATTTATTTTGACCGAAGGATAACTCTTTCTCTCGATTTTGTTGAGTCATTACATCCATTCATTCAATAAGTGATCATCAAAGGTTCTTACTCAGAGAACCTTTGAGTTTAGCTTGAGGCTAAATCACCGTGGTTCTAGTATGAATCTGAGGTTTCAATTGATTCATAGGGTCTCAACAAGAGAATTCCTATCAATAGTAAAACAAGAGTAAATCCGCAGTACGCAAAAAAAAAAACAATAAATCAAATAACAAATAAAAAATAGGGAAGAGAAGATTCAAGAGGCCTGTAACGATCAACATAAAGAAAGACAGATGAGCCAACTTGATATTTTTTGGCATTATCATCACAAAGAAGAGATTCCGGATTTTTGTTACTTCGTATCTTCGGGGCAAATCGAATCAAGCGGCTAATGAAGTTTTGAACTTTCTATTATATATCCGTTGAAATCAGTATTTGTGTGTTTCCGCTTGAGCCGTACGAGATGAAATTCTCATATACGGTTCTCAGAGGGGGAGTTCCATTGGGTTACCTATCTCAATAAAGTATATGATTGGTTTGAGGAACGTCTTGAGATTCAGGCGATTGCAGATGATATAACTAGTAAATATGTTCCTCCTCATGTCAACATATTTTATTGTTTAGGGGGGATCACACTTACTTGTTTTATAGTACAAGTAGCTACGGGTTTTGCTATGACTTTTTACTATCGTCCAACCGTTACAGAGGCTTTTTACTCTGTTCAATACATAATGACTGAGGCCAACTTTGGTTGGTTAATCCGATCAGTTCATCGATGGTCAGCAAGTATGATGGTTCTCATGATGATCCTGCACGTATTTCGTGTGTATCTCACAGGTGGATTTAAAAAACCTCGCGAATTAACTTGGGTTACAGGTGTGGTTTTGGCTGTATTGACTGCATCTTTTGGTGTAACTGGTTATTCCTTACCTCGGGACCAAATTGGTTATTGGGCAGTAAAAATCGTGACAGGCGTACCTGAAGCTATTCCTGTAATAGGATCGCCTTTAGTAGAGTTATTACGTGGAAGTGCTAGTGTGGGCCAATCCACTTTGACTCGTTTTTATAGTTTACACACTTTTGTATTGCCTCTCCTTACTGCCGTATTTATGTTAATGCACTTTCCAATGATACGTAAGCAAGGTATTTCCGGTCCTTTATAGAGAAGACATATCATAGATATTTGTAATTGATCATATATCGGGAAGGACAGTAGTATTTCATTGCTACAAATATGGATTATTGAAAAAATAAGACATGTTTTTTGGATACTTCTCTTCAACTCGGAAGTATTGTATTCCTTATTTGATACGAATAGTTGAAGTGGATTTTCCGAAGAGAGGATGGATTATGGGAGTGTGTGACTTGAACTATTGATTTGGCCATGCAGATATATGATTTTATTCGCCACGTTGGAATTCACAACCAAACGTGTCTCCGCATCCAACCAAAACGTAAGTCCTCTACGTAGCAGAGGATAGGCCGGTTCGCTTGAGGAGAATATTTTCTATGATCATACCCGAATCATGTCATCCACGAACAGGCTCCGTAAGATCCGTAGAATAGAATAAGTGATGTGGCATGCTCCAATGTTCTATCTATTCCACTTAACTTATTTATTTATTATAGTGTGGAAATGCATTCATTTCCTTTGCATCGATTCCGATCTATGATACTATCGGAGTGAAAGAAGGGATCTAAGGAAGAACAGAGGCTAGACTTTATTAGTAACAAGTAAATACTTTTTATGTAAGAAAATCGAGATATGGTGGGGATAAACA